TCTGTTCAGAAACAAAATGTTCCAAATGTTCCTGGAAATTCTTGCTCCCATTGGACCATTTGTATCTATATACATCAGGATCCCGATTCATGGATCTCTCGATTCGAGAAATAAGAGGATCAAACCATTTCTTCTGACTCTTTTTCAAATTCGATAAATGTTGGTTGATCGTATATTTCATTATAGTTATATGATTCAGAGTATCATTTCCTATTTGATCCCCTGGAATTCCATATTTGAAGTTGCGATCGGATCTAGTCATTAAAAAGAATTGATTCGATACATTTCTTATGTACCCATAGGTGCTATATTGGATTTGAATCAGATTTCGGATCAATCTATATTGATTGACTGCCTCCATTATGTTGTTGCTAGCAAATACCGCTGTTTTTAGTTTTGGATCTTCCAAAGCATTCCCGCAGTAGATCCGGACCGATTTTTTTCTGATCCTTCGATAAAAAGATTCATTCTCTTCATAAAAAAGAGGAGGTAGAACCAATAAAGATTCCTTTTTCAACTCATCTCTGGAGTTCTCATTCAAGAATTTTTTTTGATCCAACCCGTAGGAATCAATAGAAAAGGCAAATCCCCTATGATACACCAGATCCGGCTCGGTTATTGATAGAGTGAATAGATCTGCCATTTCTTGAAATTTCTCTTCTGATTTAAAATCGTGGTGTAACGTGTATCCCCTTTTGTTCCGGTCATGGAATAGATGAAATAAATCAAAAAATGGATTTTTGTTCAAGAATGAAATCTTATTGGAAGTGTCCATATTCGGTTCATCCTTCGGAACCATATCACATCCCGGATCTGATGAAATAGGATGAATTGAGACGGTATTTTGTAAATACGTAATTATCTTGAATATATCAACCATTTCTTTATTTTCCGATCGCCTGGAAGGGACAAAAGAAACATCTTGTTTTTTCTTCAAAAATTTCTGATCTCTAGTGGACCTCTCAATAGGATTCGAACCCAGATGAAGTTCTGACCATCTGTCAGAGAAAAAAGAACGAATTGATCTTGTAGGATTACCAAGAAATTCTTCGATTTCTTCCGGAAGCAGATGAATAATCATCTGCTTCTCACGTTCCGTGAATAGCCGGGACATTGAGGAAGATCCAAAAAGGCATTTCGGGAATCGATCTGATTTTATCTCTGTTCGTTCCGTTTGAAGAAAGGAAGGATCCCAAAGAATCGATCTTTCTTTTAGTTGCTGAATCTCTGTTTGATCGATCAATGTGTGATATTCTGAATCCTCATTTCTAATGGAATCGAAATGATCTATGGATTGATCAGAAGATCCTTTCAATTGGCTAGAATCCCTTACTTGAACGAAAATAGATCTTGTGGAATCATATTGAATATTTGACAATACATTCCGTACCTTGCTAAAAAACCGATCCTTGTTTACCAACCACACATTGTCTAACCAAATCCAATTCTCTCTCGATACGTTCCTCAAAAAATCCGATTCGTGCTGATTCTTCCCCCAACTAACGAAGAAATCTTGGCGGAATTGCCACATATGAAATTGAGCACAATTTTGCAAAGAAATACCCCACTTGTTTCTCGAGAAGAGATGGGAAACATGCTCAATATCATTTGATGGAATAGTTGCCTCAGCTCCTTGTTGTTTGAAGAAACTCCCCCTTTCAATTGGTCTTTTTTCACGAAAAGCAGACATGAGATAACAAATCAAGTCTTTCCCTAAGATTTCGAATAGCTGTCCCGAATTCAAGTTGATTATGTTTCGCTTCTTCCTCGGAGAAAGACGATCAAACAATTCCCAATCATGGTCCTTGCGGATCGGATCATCTGTATAGTATAAAAAAAGAAACTCCAGATATTTGCTATCTTTCTCTTTGAATGAGATCTCAATTCCAGCTACGGTTTCATTAGATATCTTACAACTAGAATCCCTCATTTTTCCGATCCGGTTCCTCCACCACCGCGAACTCCGGTTAGATTCAGGCATGATACACTTTTTATTTATTGGGAGAACCCAAGTACTCTCTTGCGGATCCATGAAACAACTCTCAGAAATCTTTTTCCCCTTTGGAAGATACAGGAGCGAAACAATCAACCTATTTATATTGGAAGACCAAAAAGATTCTTCCAATGTCTCATTTCTGAGTCCAATGGAATTCATAGGTATAGGAAGAAGCCCCATCAAATAGAGATTTTTTCTTTCGACCATCTTTCGATTGTTAATACGAGATATAAGGACCGCTACTACAAGCAGTACTACACCTTTGATCGTGAAATATCGATTGCTTGTTGAACCCTGTGAATCACGTGAAAGTAGGATACTCCAAATTCGGGGGTCAAAGAGTTTCATAAAACGTTCTTGGTGGAAAAAAATGTGAGTGAAAGATCCCACTGAATTGAATTTGATCCATGAATCTAAGAAATAGTGAGAATTCTTGATCTCTCTCAATATCTCTCTCAATTCGACGATCCAAGATTTGAATTGATGTCGTTTCATTGATTCCTC